AACAATATGCTATAAATATTCCAAAAAAAGCTATACTAACTGAAAAAGTTGCATTTTTGAAAAATTCATACCAATTTATAACACCATCCGCATTTTTATTCAAATAGTTTATTGATGGATTTAATAATTTTGATAATATATCAAAATCAATTCCTTCTTGATTAAAAGGAATTCCTATGGCTCCAATAAACAAAGTAAATAAAACCAATACAAGCATAGGAAATAGGATAGTATTGTCCGATTCATAAGGATAAGAGAAAGTTGTTGTATTAACTCCAAAATTAGGAATAGTAAGAAAAGTTCTGTTTCTTACATTACTACTAATTTGATATCCTTTCTTGCAAAAAAAAGAAGTTCTTTCGGTATTATTCATGGTTAATAATGGTACTAAACGAAAATGACTCTTAATTTTTTGTTTTTCTTTACCCCACATAGATATTGAATAGAACGCAGTGTTTTTTTTTCCACTGTAATTTTGAAAATGAATATTGAAATGTCCTTCAAAAGTAAGTAAATAAATCCGAAACATATAAAATGCGGTTAATCCAGCTGTGGAATACGCTATTATCGCCAAAATCGGCGAATACAACCAACTATCATTAAGAATTTCATCTTTAGACCAAAAACAAGCAAGAGGTGGAATACCACAAAGAGAAAGCGTACCTAATAAAAAAAAAGTTTTTGTAATGGGAATATGTTTTGTTAAACCACCCATAAGAACCATATTCTGACTTTTATCTGGGGAGTACCCAACTATAGCCTCCATTGAATGAATAATTGATCCAGAGCCTAAAAATAACAAAGCTTTGGAATACGCATGAGTAATTAAATGAAATAAAGCGGCTCGATAAGAGCCCATACCTAAGGCTAAAATCATATAACCCAATTGAGACATTGTAGAATAGGCTAAACCTCTCTTAATATCTTTTTGAGCAAGAGCAAACGTAGCTCCCAAGAGTACTGTTATTATACCTATCAAAGATATTATATACATTATGTGAGGGATAACTACGTAAATAGGAAGTAGCCGAGCTACAAGAAAAATCCCCGCCGCGACCATAGTAGCGGCATGTATAAGAGCGGAAATAGGAGTAGGCCCTTCCATAGCATCAGGTAACCATACATGAAGTGGAAATTGGGCGGATTTAGCAACAGGGCCCACAAATAATAAAAAAACACACAAAGTAATGAATAAAGGGTTTACTTCATTATTGTAGGTAAAGTTATTGAATATTTCGAACAAATCCTGAAATTCGAAACTACCTGTTAGCCAATAAAGACCTAAAATTCCTAATAATAAACCAAAGTCCCCTACCCGATTAGTTACAAAAGCCTTTTGACAAGCATTCGCTGCAATAGGTCGTGTGAACCAAAAACCTATTAATAAATAAGAACACATTCCAACTAATTCCCAAAAAATATAAACTTGTATTAAATTACAACTAGTAACTAATCCCAACATTGAAGTATTGAAAAAACTTATATAAGCAAAAAACCTCAAATATCCTTGATCATGAGACATATAATTATCACTATAAATCAGAACCAAAATTCCAACAGTAGTAATTAATATTGACATAATAGAAGAAAGCGGATCAATAAGGTAACCCAACTCGAAAGAAAATTCATTATTTATGGTCCAAGACCATACATTTTGATGTATGGAACTTTGAGTTATTTGTTGAATAGATAGATCAACTGAAAAAATCATAACTATACTTAACAAAAAAATACTAAGAAAAGTCCACATACGTCGAATATTTTTTGTTGCTGTCGGAAAAAGTACAAGTCCGACCCCTAATAAAATGGGAACGGAAAGTGGAATGAAAGGTATGACCCATGAATATTGATATGTATTTTCCATAAAAACAAAATTTTATTCTGAATAAAATATTTCTAATTCACTGGTGTGTTCGTATCTTTTTTCAAAAGGGACAAAAATCAAGATATTTCAAACTAAAATGTAATTTTTTGCTATTCCTAATTAGTTACAATCTTTCCTAAAAAATTAATAAAACAAAATGGAATCTATATATATTCATATTCAAAATAAAAAAAAATTCTAAGTGCTTAAATAATATCACTAAGTTAATGTGATAAATCAAAATTGTTTTGATTTTTTTTGTTTTGACTATACTCTAATAGTATAGTATATATAATCTAAAAAATTTAGGTAGATAAGGAGTAACAAAGAATAAAATAATAGATGTCTTTCACATCCAATTATACCACTAACAAACCTTTTTTTCATTTTTTAATGGCAGTTCCAAAAAAGCGTACTTCTATCTCAAAAAAGCGTGTTCGTAAAAATATTTGGAAAAAAAAAGGATATTGGGCAGCATTGAAAGCTTTTTCGTTAGCGAAATCTCTTTCTACAGGTAATTCAAAAAGTTTTTTTGTACGAAAAAAAAATAACACAACATTAGGATAATCTGAATCGGTCTAATTTAAAAATTAAAAGTATATATTAATTACTTATATTATATTGATTGCTTATATTTAGATTATATAAGCAATCAATATAAAAAGAAATAATCTCTATTTTAGAATGTTAACCTTTGAAACTCATAACGTTGGTCTAAAAAATTCTAACACTTTTTTTAGAATGTCGAATGAAATAAAGACAGGATAGAAATAAAGTTGAACTTTATTTAATATTAATATGCTTTTCTTTTTTAATTTCTGCGATGGGGATTCTTATTTTCCTCATCGGCAACTTGTTACAATAATAAATATTACAGAATTTTCTTTGCTATTTCGATATATATTTTTCATAGTAGGAAAATACTATAAATATTATAGAAAAAAAATAAATAACTTCTTGAAATTAATTGATTATGTTCTAACTCTTATCTCTTTCTCAATCATTATTTCTAAGAATTATTATATCTATCCTTTATTTGGAACCCAATTGAAAAAAATGATTTTTTTTAGTATTTTAGTAATTCCATTGCTTTTTCAAATCATATACATATAAAAAAATCATTGACAAATGAAAAAAAAAATATATATATAAAGTACAAAACATTCTATTGTGAATTTGAAAATTCTTAACTAAGTCAAACTAAAAAAAATCTTAATAAAATGCAAAACTTCAAATCTGTATTTAACTGAATTTTGATTCATCAAATCTATTGTAAATCGCATTGAATTTACTCTTTAAGTTTAAATCTCGACGATTGAATAATAATTTGTTATTATTGTTTTGAACAAGCCGCTATGGTGAAATTGGTAGACACGCTGCTCTTAGGAAGCAGTGCTATAGCATCTCGGTTCGAGTCCGAGTAGCGGCATAGCATCTTCTAAAAGAGATAAAATACGTTCTATAATAAATTTAATTCCCGATTTCTATTGTATATAATCGGAGAAACCCTACTTTTTTTTTATGATTTTTTCAAATTTCGAGCATATATTAACTCATATATCTTTTTCGGTTGTTTCAATTATAATTCCAATTTATTTTTTAATCTTATTAGTTGATGTAGATGAAATCGTAGGACTATATGATTCATCGGATAAAGGCATGGTAATTATTTTTTTCTGTATAACAGGATTATTAGTCACTCGTTGGATTTATTCGGGGCATTTCCCATTAAGTAATTTATATGAATCATTAATTTTTCTTTCATGGAGTTTCTCGACTATTCATATGCTTTCGTATTTAAAAAAAAAACAAAAAAATCATTTAAAGACAATAACCGGAGCAAGTGCTATCTTTATTCAAGGTTTTGCTACTTCGGGGCTTTTAAATAAAATGCCTCAATCTGTAATCTTAGTACCTGCTCTACAATCCGAGTGGTTAATGATGCACGTAAGTATGATGGTATTAGGCTATGGCGCTCTCTTATGCGGATCTTTATTATCAATAGCTCTTCTAGTCATTACATTTCGAAAAGTCATAACAATTTTTGCTAAAACAAATCAAAAAAGTAATATGTTCTTAAATGAATCATTTTCGTTTCGTGAAATTAACTACATGAATGAAAAAACCACTATTTTGCTAAAACTCAATACTTTTTTGATTTCTTCTAGAAATTATTACAAGTATCAATTGATTCAACAATTGGACTATTGGAGTTATCGTATTATTAGTCTTGGGTTCCTCTTTTTAACCATAGGCATTCTTTCTGGAGCAGTATGGGCTAACGAGGCATGGGGATCATATTGGAATTGGGACCCAAAAGAAACTTGGGCATTTATTACTTGGACCATATTCGCAATTTATTTACATATGAGAACAAATATCATTTTTGGGGGGATAAATTCTGCAATTGTGGCTTCAATAGGCTTTCTTATAATTTGGATATGCTATTTTGGGGTCAATCTATTAGGAATAGGTTTACATAGTTATGGTTCATTTACATCTAATTGAATTAAACAAAAAGATGCAAATCTAAAAAAGGGATAGCATATATATATAAGTATATAACTTAATATTAATATAAGTTAATAAGTTAAGAAAGAAAATTAAGTGGTAAACCATCAAGAACCTTTTGAATTATTACACTACTTGATTCAAAAGGTTCTCAGAAACACCACGGACGTCTGATTCCAATTCAATTTTCCTTTTTTTTTTACTTAATGTAAAGTTCAAAAAGAAAAAGACTTCTTTTTTTCATTTTTTTACTGAAAACTATCTATAAAAATAATTAGATAGAATGGATTCGACCTTGTCACTTGATAGGGAGAGAACAAAATCAGGATAAATCCCAATACCAATTATGGGTAGAAGAATCGAGATTGAAAGAAATAACTCTCGGGGTCCAGAATCAAAAAAAGAAGAGCTTGGCCCCGTAATTAACTTGTATCCATAGAACATTTGGCGTGACATAGATAATGAATATATAGGAGTTAATATCATTCCAATTGCCATTACAAAAGTAATTACTATTTTGGACATTAAGAAATATTTTTGGCTGGTAATTATTCCAAAAAATACTACCAATTCGGCAACAAAACCACTCATGCTCGGTAATGCAAGGGAAGCCATTGATAAGATAGTGAACATTGTGAATATTTTTGGAATTGAGATAGCCATTCCACCCATTTCGTCAAGATAAACAAGACGAATTCTATCATAACTTATTCCTGCCAAGAAAAAAAGCGCAGCGCCAATAAATCCATGAGAGATTATTTGTAAAATAGCTCCATTGAGTCCCGGATCGGTTATAGAACCAATACCTATAATTAGAAAACCCATATGAGATACAGAAGAATAGGCTATTCTCTTTTTTAAATTATGTTGACCAGGAGATGTTGAAGCTGCATAAATTATTTGCATTGTACCTACTATCATCAACCAGGGACAAAATATAGAATGAGCGTGGGGTAATAATTCCATATTGATTCGAACTAATCCATATGCTCCCATTTTTAATAAGATTCCCGCGAGAAGCATACAAGTACTGTAATGTGCCTCTCCGTGTGTGTCAGGTAACCATGTATGTAAAGGTATAATCGGTGATTTAACAGCAAAAGAAATAAGAAATCCAATATAGAATATTATTTCGAGTGCTATAGGATAGGATTGATTAGTTAATATTTCAAAATTCAATGTTGGTTCATTGGAACCATATAAACCTATACCCAAAACCCCTATTAATAGAAAAACGGAACTTCCCGCAGTGTACAAAATAAATTTTGTAGCGGAATATAGACGTTTTTTGCCCCCCCACATGGATAAAAGTAGATAAACGGGAATTAATTCTAACTCCCACATGATGAAAAAAAGTAAAAGATCTCGAGAAGAAAATGATCCTATTTGACCGCTGTACATTGCTAACATCAGGAAATGAAATAATTTGGAATCCCGAGTAACTGGCCAAGCCGCTAAAGTAGCTAAAGTAGTGATAAATCCCGTTAGTAAAATAGTTCCGATAGAAAGTCCATCTATTCCCAATCGCCAGTAAAAATCCAAAAACTGGATCCATTTAAAATCGTCAGCTAGTTGAACTAAGGGATCGTCAAATTTAAAATGAAAACAAAAGACGTAGGTCGTTAAAAGTAGTTCGAAAACACATATGCATATGGTATACCACCGAATTACTTTATTTCCTCTATGAGGTAGCAAGAGCATTAACGAACCCGCAAATAATGGAAAAATTACAATTATTGTTAACCAAGGAAAATCATTCGTGGTAAAGACAAGATACACTTGGTCCAAAGAACCTGTACTCAAAAAAATAATATCTGATATTATTTTTTTGAGTACAGGTTCTTGTCAATAAAAAAAATCAAATGTATTCAAATGAGATTGTCGGTAACATATCAATAAGCTAGACCCATGCTTCGAGTTGTTTCATGCCATAAATAAACTCGAACACTCAAGAAATCTGTTGGACAGGCGGATTCACATCTTTTACAACCAACACAGTCTTCCGTTCTTGGAGCAGAAGCTATTTGTTTAGCTTTACATCCGTCCCAAGGTATCATTTCTAATACATCCGTGGGGCATGCTCGGACACATTGAGTACACCCTATACATGTATCATAAATTTTGACTGAATGTGACATAGGATCTATAATTTTTAAAATGTCATAAGTTTTCAATCTAGTAAACTTGTGAATGAATCATATATTAAAAACTAGATGAATCAATGATTTACTTTAACCAGAATTTTTCTAATCAAATTCTGAATCAACTGATAAACAACTGAAAAAAAGGCCAAAAAACTTTGATTTCTTACGTTTTCACAACTCTGATTTAGTGCGTTACAACTTATTATATATACGAATGAAATTATATATCCTATGCTAATTAAAATCGATAAATATTATTATTTTTTTTATTAATTCTACTTATTCAATAAAGTCGATTGGTTGATACGAGTTGATTTTCTGTTACGATAAATTGACGAGACTATAGCTAATCCAATAGCTGCTTCAGCAGCTGCAATTGCTATAACAAAAATAGAAAAAATATCTCCTTTTAGTTGGCGATTATCAAAAAAATCCGAAAATGTTACAAAATTCATATTAACCGCATTCAGTATAAGTTCAAGACACATAAGGGCCCTAACCATATTTCGACTCGTAATCAATCCATAAAGACCGATAGAAAATAAATAGGAACTCAAAACAAGGACATGTTCGAGCATCATTGATCAACTCCTTATCAATTTAGATTCATTTCAATATGAACAATAATTCAACGGATTCGATCCACTAGAATAAAAAAAAAATACGGACAAAAAAGGATATTCCTAATATATCATATATCAAATCACAAAATTTCTATTTTAACCAAAAAAAAAATATTCCAATCAAATGGAATTGAAAAGAAATAGCTCTCATAACATACAAAAAGTTTTATTTGGATTGTTCTTTCTAATTAGAAAAAATTTTTATTGACGAGCCACAGAAATTGCACCTATCAAAGCAACTAAAAGAATTATCGAAATGAGTTCAAATGGAAGAAAAAAATCTGTGGATAAATGAATTCCTATTTGTTGACTATTACTTATCAAATCTGGTTCTAGAATCTGTTTTAATTTTGTAGTCCAAATCACCCCGTACCATGACGTATCCAGAATAGTAGTAATTAACAAAAGAAGGATACTTGTACAAACCAAGGAAGTAATCCCAACCCCAACCGTCCACAGATCAAAATCTGTATAATATTCTGAACCATTCATGAACATCACAGCAAATATGATTAAAATATTTATGGCTCCGACGTAAATAAGGAGCTGGGAAGCAGCTACAAAATGGGAATTTGAGAGAATATAGAATAAGGATATACAAACAAGAACAAATCCTAACGAAAAGGCAGAATAAATTGGGTTGGTAAGTAATACCACTCCCAGACCTCCTAATATAAGACCTGTCCCCAAAAAAACTAAAAGAAAATCATGTATTGGTCCAGGCAAATCCATTATAAGAAATAAAAAAATCGAAATGTTTTTCATGACCTTATTGACTTGACCAGGAAATTTTTTTTTTTTTTTAATATGTTTATTTTATTTTTTTATTTAATTCGAATTAAATGGGGTATTAATTGATGTAGATACTATTTTCAGACAATTCTCGCTCTTTTTTTTATTCTAAAGTTCATTTTTAACCTATCCATTGAAAAGTAATTACGAATATATTAATAGAATGACTTTTCAATACAAATTAAGTTGTAAATCCCTTTTAGTCAAAGTTTTTAGTTATTGACCAAGTAAAAAAAAAGAAAATATTTGAATTTTGTGAATAAATAATTAAACAAAATTAAGGCTCTTTTTTGGTTTTAGGGGAATTCCAAAAAGGTCGAATAGTATAATCCTCAATGACTGACATTGGTAAACGACCTAAAGCTATTTGATTATAATTCAATTCGTGACGGTCATAAGTTGAAAGTTCATATTCTTCAGTCATTGACAAACAGTTTGTTGGACAATATTCAACACAGTTTCCACAAAATATACAAATTCCAAAATCAATACTGTAATTAAGCAATTTTTTTTTTCGAATATGAGTTTCAAATTTCCAATCAACAACAGGAAGATCTATAGGACATACTCGAACACATACTTCACAAGCAATGCATTTATCAAATTCGAAATGAATTCGACCCCGGAAGCGCTCTGATGTTATTAATTTTTCATAGGGATATTGAATAGTTACAGGTAAACGATTTGTGTGGGATAAGGTAATCATGAAACCTTGACCAATGTATCTTGCAGCTCGTATTGTTTGTTGACCATAATTAATGAACCCGGTTACCATGGGAAGCATATAGGAAATATTTATGAATATTTTTATCTTTGTTTCTTTCTCTTGTTTGAAACACGTAATATATGTTGGATTCCTTTTTTCTTTACAGTGAAAGGAGTTGGGAAGAAGTTGTTAATAATAGATTACCAAGTGAAATAGGTAAAAGAAATTTCCATCCAAGGTTTAATAGTTGGTCAATTCTTAGTCTAGGTAAAGTCCATCTTGTTGTGATAGAAATGAACAAGAACAAAAAAGTTTTAGCTAATGTAATAAAAATACCAATTGTTGTTCCAAGAATTTGATCTGCTTTATTTATTTCAAATAGCTCAGGAATAGATATATACGTAATAGAAATATCCCAACCACCCAAGTATAGAACTGTTACAAATAATGAAGAAACTAATAGATTTAGATAGGAAGCAACGTAAAATAAACCAAATTTGATACCTGAATACTCAGTTTGATAACCTGCTACTAATTCTTCTTCTGCTTCTGGTAAATCAAAAGGTAACCTTTCACATTCTGCTAGAGAAGAAATTATAAAAATGATAAAACCTATAGGTTGACGCCATAAATTCCATCCCCAAAAACCATATTTTGACTGTGCCTCAACTATATCAACTGTACTTGAACTGTTAGATAATTATAGTCGGTGAGAACAGTAATGTTCTCGCCGCTATTACAAAACCGTACATGAGGTTTTCGCCTCATACGGCTCCTCGGGGGCCAGAAATAAATCTAAGGACCAGATTAGTATTATTTATTACGGTGTGTTGGAAAAGAAAATATATGAAATATAAATCTATTGCAAGGTCCCCAATTAGACCAATGGAATTCTGTCTGCTATAACTTCAATAATAAACAAAAAAGTGCTTCTGAATTCATCTTATCCTTTAGCAATTCAAAATTTTATGTGGTGAATAAGAACTTAATCTTTCAATAAAATACTGCTTGTATAGTTATTTCAGCCCATCCTTGTTTTCGATTACGAAAAAGAATTAGACATTCTATTAGTTTATCATTGATGACACAAATTAGATTTTTTGAAATATATGAACAAAAGATATCTTTTTCGTTCCTATTCTTGTTTTTGAGAAAAAGTTTGGTGAACTTAAAAACTAAAGGATTATTTCGTTCCTGATAGTCATTACTTTGATGGGTGGATAGGAGCATACTCTGAATCGGAATCTTGAGGAGTACTATCTGATAATTTCTACCAATTATAAGCCCCAAATAGCATTCTTTTTTTTAATGTTATATGTTATACATAAATATCTTTTAAAATTTCGTTAATTTCGTTAATTTCGATTACTAATTCTTTATGTATTTTAGTGTTTCTAACCATCCACTTGTTTTTGCCCAATCCCCGCTTTCTAATACATGTATGATAATACATACAACTAATAGCATAGGGTTGATCTTTGAAACCCGCTTCAGGCCAGGTTGACTAATCAACCAATCTTGGGGTAAAGTGATTCGTATGCTTCTGTTTATTTTCGTTTAACCCTTGTACATAGTAAATGAGACTTTTTTTTATTGTTACTGCGAATTTTTAAGCTGTTTTCTTTCACTCATATATAACTATCAAATTTACTTTATTAACATTAAACCCAAAGAAACCTAATAAGTATCTATATTCACTTCATTCAATTTATTTGTCTAGAACGAAAGAAATAGAAAAATGAAAAGTTTATGTTTCAACGAATCGCACGTAGAGATATTGATAAAACACATAGAGTTAATGGTATTTCATAACTAATCGATTGAGCAGCAGCGCGCAGACCACCTAAAAAAGAATATTTATTATTTGACCCATATCCTGACATAAGAAGCCCAATAGGAGCAATACTTGAGATGGCAATCCACAAAAAAATACCGATATTGAGATCGGCTAAAACTAGGTGATTACTAAAAGGAATTACTAAAAAACTTAGTAAAATGGATATAACTGCTATAGACGGTCCAATACTAAATAAACGGGCATTTCCCCTAGATGGGAGAAGATTCTCTTTGAAAAGCAGTTTTGTCCCATCTGCTAGAGCTTGAAGAATTCCCAAAGGACCGGCGTATTCAGGACCAATACGTTGTTGTATCCCGGCAGATATTTCTCTTTCTAACCATACAATTACTAGTACACCTGTTGTAATCCCCAATACAGGAGTAAAAATAGGGATAAGCATCCATATGAGTTCATAGATCTCTTTTAAAAATTCAAATTTGGCAAAAAAATTGATAGCGTGTACTTCAATTGTATCAATTATCATTTTAACGATCAACTTCTCCCATAATTATATCTATGCTACCGAGTATCGTCATAATATCAGCCAATTTCATTCTTTTAACTAACTGAGGAAGAATTTGCAAATTAATAAAACCCGGTGGGCGAATTTTCCATCTCCAAGGAAAACCACTTTGATCCCCTATCAGAAAAATGCCCAATTCTCCCTTTGGGGCTTCGACTCTTACATAAAGTTCTTGTTTTGGTAATTCAAAAGTTGGAGAAGGTTTTTTACTAATGAATCGATAGTCAAAATCATTCCATTCTGGATTCCTTTTTCTATCAAAACCTCTTATTTCTAAATTCTCATAGGGTCCCCCTGGAATTCCTTCGAGAGCTTGTTGAATAATTTTTATAGATTCCGTCATTTCGCGTATTCGGACTAAATAACGAGCTAATGAATCTCCTTGTTTTTGCCACTGAACCTCCCAATCAAATTCATCGTAACACTCATAACGATCAACTTTACGAAGATCCCATTGTATTCCGGATGCGCGTAGCATTGGGCCGGATAAACCCCAATTTTTTGCTTCCTCTCCACCAATAATGCCGACTCCTTCAACGCGTTCTAAAAAAATAGGATTTCTTGTAATAAGTTTTTCATATTCAACAAGCTCAGTTAAAAAATAATCGCAAAAATCCAAGCATTTATCTATCCAACCATGAGGTAGATCGGCCGCTATCCCCCCGATACGAAAATAATTATGCATCATTCTCATCCCGGTGGCAGCTTCGAATAGATCATATACTAATTCTCGTTCTCTGAAAATATAGAAAAAAGGAGTCTGTGCACCAATATCTGCCATAAAAGGCCCAAGCCATAACAGATGAGAAGCGATACGACTCAATTCCAGCATAATTATTCGGATATAGCTGGCTCTTTTAGGGACTTGTATATTTCCCAATTGTTCTGGTCCATTTACGGTTATTGCTTCCGTGAACATAGTAGCTAAATAATCCCATCGTGTTACATAAGGTAAATATTGTATAATTGTTCGGGTTTCTGCAATTTTTTCCATTCCCCGGTGTAAATAACCTAATATTGGTTCACAGTCAATAACATCTTCACCCTCTAGAGTAACGATTAAACGAAGAACACCATGCATCGATGGGTGGTGAGGTCCCATATTGACTACCATAAGATCTGTTCCTGTAACTGGTATATTCATAAGTTTTTCCTTGATTCATTCTTGCATCAATTGAATTTCTGAAAAAGAAGTTTATCAAAATTCAAGATCTAATAAATTAAATAATTCAAAATTTATAGATTAACGATTTTTTAACTCACGGATATCTAACTTATTAATTAATTCTTTATAACGTACGCGATTGATTTTTGACAAATAGGCCAGCAGCCTTTGACGTTTTCCCAGAATTTTACGTAGACCTCTCTGAGATAAATAATCTTTTCTGTGCAATTCCAAATGGGAAGTAAGTCTTCGTATTTTATTGGTGAAACTGAATACTTGAAATTCAACGGATCCTTTCTTTTCTTCTTTTTTTTCTGGAAATGAAATGCCTGAATTTTTTATCATAAAAAGAACCCTCCCTTTTGTTTTTAATATGAATTTAAGAATATAAATTTTATCAATCAGTAATAATAATAAAAATGCTATTCAGTTTTGCACAAGGATCCGCATTTAATTATCAACTTCTAAATTTTATCAAAAAAAAAATCCGACTTCCTAATTGGATTCAGATAGGTCTCCTAAAAACATGCTATATAAAAAAAAATGAAATTTTAGATCTAAAAAAAAGAAAAGGATTCCCTTTATTTTGTTAGGGGTTTAATTAATATCTATGTCCTATGTCATTAATAAAATATATACTATTTTTAGCAATCAAATCGAAAGCAATCCATGTGTACATGCATTTGTTTTCATATACTTCAAATGATCCATTATTCCATTATTCATATTATAGTAAAATTCATGTACCATCAACGAATTTGAAATCGCGGATACATATGTATCCTTACTATACTGAAACGACTTCCATTATTAGTATTAAACCAATAGCGATTCATACAAGCTAAATCTTCTAATCGAAAATTGGGCCAAAGAAATAATTTTAATTTCATTAGCTTATTTTTATCTCTAGCAAGATCTTTGTTTTTATTCAAAAATTCACCACTGTTTTTTTTATTCTTATAAAATCGTAGATTTTTCTGCTTCTTATTTCTATTGTTTGAATTGAAACAAATTACAATTCGAAATTCTCTACGGCGTTTTGGGGATAAAATGTTTTCAGGGACAAAGAAATTATAATGATTTTTGTCTCTATTGTCAGTTATTTTTTTATGTTTTGCAATGGATTCATCAATTTTTTTTTTATCCACATAGTTTTTTTTTTTGTATCTTTGATTTATTTGGTGCTTATTCTTATGAATCAATGAAATACCTATGGTTTGATAGGTCAAAAATTTCCCATTTTTTTTTCCAGAGAGACGAACTGGTTCAATAATCAAAATTCTCTTTGTCATTAATTCTGTAAGAGCTAAATCCCTTTGAATCATTAGAATCTCTAGGTTCATTTCGCTTCTTTGAATGGAAGATATAAGAATTTTTGTTGGATTTATCAGTCTAAGCAAGAGACAATATATTTTAATATTATTGATAATTTTTTTATTTAAAGAATAATCCCATCGCAATTGCAAACGCAAATTTCTTGTTATAAAAAAATAAAGTTCTGTTTGTGTATTACTTTTCGATTTTTTTTCATTTCTATGTTTTTTTATGTGTGATTCCGTATAATTTTTTTCAATATTTTTTTCTTGGTTTGCTAGAATGGATGCAAGATTTCTTTCGTTCAGTTCATCTGGCTCAAGGGCTCTTTGGCCTGCGAATTCGTTTTCTTTTTGATTTTGATTAGAGAATCTAAGTAATTGGTTTTCATATGATGATATATAATCCTTGGTCTTTCTAGTGATATTTTTATAAATATTTTCATTTTGATTAAAATCGAGAAGAAGTAATTTTATTGGTATGATCCACGGTTTAGTCTTATATGCATTAGAACGTAAGACAAATTCTGTAAAGAGCCAAAGCTTCGGATTTGCTCTACAAGGACTTAGTTTTTTTTCATTCATTAACCAAAACGGGAGAATTCTCCAATTCAAATATTTTCTGTCTGGAATGTTTTCGATACCATATTTTTTTACAGAATTAGACACTAAATAATTATTGCTAGGGATGCCTATCGGTATATCAAAAAATTGTTCTTTAAAATTACTAGATTTAGAGGAAAATTTATAGGAAAAAAGATTATATATATAATCTTTTTTAAAATTATCTTTTTGATTCCATAAAAAATCCGTCTCAAAATTCGTTTTTTTTTCGTAACTAAAAAAGGTGTCTTTTTTATATAAATCCCATCCTTTTACATTTTTTTTTTTTAATATACAATCTTGGTTGATTCTATTTTGACATTTTTCGCCTACAAATTTAGCCCACGTAATCTGAGGTAAATTGTATTGATAATGACTTTTTAACCAATTTTTCCATTCATTTATTTCACAATTTAAAAAAGTTTTTTCTTTGAATTTATAATGAAAAATTCCTTGTTCGTCAAAAAAATCCTTTATTTCATTATTAACACAAAAGGATATTCCCCTTCCGTTATATTGAAGGACATTCTTTAACTTATACAAGTGATTAGCTTGTATTTGTGATAATTTGTAAAATACATATGCTTGTGAGAAGGAAGATAGATCACAATAAATTTTTGATTTGTTATTTCGACTATTAGATAGTAAAGTTTTTGGCCTCAAAATCAAGTAAATATTATATTTTTTTTTATTTATTTGATTAATGTATTTATCACTAATTTTTTGTATTGATTCAAGAAAAAGTTGTGTATTTGTTATTGGAATATTAATGATACATAGAAAAATACCTAGATATATCTTTTCCATGAAAAATTTTAAAACATAATCGAATTTACGAATTAATCGAGCATTTTTTCTTTTTACTATCTGAAATTTTTTTTTTGATGATTCTAATATTTTAGCATGATAACTTATTTTGTTAGAAGTCTTTTTGATTTTTTTTAGTAGAAATCTAGTTTTCTTTTCTTTTCTAATTTTTTCTATTTGATTTTTTCTCGTCTTTGTTCTATCAACCAAATCTTTCAGTTTTAGTTCTGTTAGTGAATCATTTGTACACTCCATAGATCGATTTTGAACATATGATTCATGACTAATCTGATTATTAGTTGTTGAGGTTTTTTGAGTTTCACGTAATCCATCTCTTGTTCTCAGTCCAAATAACTTAATTGGATTTATTTTGGAAAGTTCTTGTTTTTTTTTTTTTATAACTTGAAGTCTTTTGATAACCCAGTTTCTAGTTTCTTTTGAGACTTTTCGAACAGTTTTGAATCTTTCTTTTAAAACCCTTAAAATTATAAAACACTTATTTTTCGTTTTTAGAATTTTTTTTTTTAATTCTTTCAAAATAGGTTTCAAAAAGGAAGGATGTTTTCGAGGTGAACCAAAAGGTATTTTCGTTTCCATTCCCCAAACTGTTAAAAAGCAAAAATCATTTTTGCTTTTTTGACCTTTTTTTTGGTTCCTTGGATCTTTTTGAGACGGTTGTAATTTACATCTGTGCCAAGGTTGAAGACAAAAAGGAAATATTATTTTTATCTGAATACCCTCTGTTAACCAGTTTTTTGGAAATTCTGTTTCTGATAATTGAACACCATTATAAGTGCATTTAACATGTATTTCGCGTTTCCAATCGTTAAAATCCTCAGACCATTCGGGAATTTGAAATAATAATATACGAACTAAATTTTTTAGTATTATTAATAAAGGTAATACGATATATTTCCTAAGAATAGAGTGGATTAGTAATAAACAACCTCTTAGTGCTTGAGCAAATAATAGGCTATCCCAGGTTTCCGCAATTTCCATCCGTGCTTTTTCTTCTCTTTTGTATTTTGTCTTTTTTTCTTCATTATTTTTCTCTATTTTTTTTTTTTCTTTTTTCCACATAAAATTTCTAACAATTATTTTCATCAGTTTCGAAAGATCAAACGAAAAAAAAAAAGGTTTATTGATTCTATCCAAAAAAACGGGCGAATGCACATTTGCTTGAAAAAATTCCCAAATAACCGTTTTACATCTTTTGGCACGCATGGATCCTTTGATTATTTCTCGACGAAAATCCGAGTGTTCTGAATAGCGTATGAAAGCCACTTCATCTCGTTCATCATAAATTTTCCGATCTTTGGCATTAGTGTAATTTGTCTCGTTATCCGTAAAAATTATTATACGTTTTGCTTTTCTTGAACGAATTTCAGGATCCGCCAGTGTAATTTCCCCCTTCAATAGGTCCAAATCTGTGATTAATGTGTATGACCATCGAGGAACTTTTTTGTAAATTTCTTTTTCTTTTATTCCAATAAAATTTGTTAGAATAGGCTGTTCGTTGGGATCAGTTAGTACGACATGAATTAATAATTTTAAAAGTGTTAGTTTTTCCTCTAAATTAACCTTTTTTCGTCGGTGTTTTGAAAAAAAAGGAAGTTTTTGTTTTATTGAAAACGATTTTCTATTAAATGTATCTAAATTTTCCTCAAATTCGTAATAATTATTATTAAGATTAAGCATAAAACGATGAATTTTGTTTATCCAAAATCGTTTTATGTTTTTTTTTCTATATTTTTTTGTTCTTATTAAGGATGATTGGAATTTTAAGATTCGTCCCCGGAAGATTCCATTCAAGAATGGATCATAAAATTGAGGTAAATATTCTTTTTTAGTCTCATTTTTACAAAATCTAGTCTTTTTGTCTATCATATTCACAAGAGGAGATCCTTTATCTAAAGCATCAATTCTATTTTTAAATTTCGTCTTCAAATTTTTCTTTTTTTGTTCATTGGTTAAAGTCCAATAAGTCGAAAATTCCTCAGAGCATTGTTTTTCTCGTGGCACTGAAGATATTTTTTTTTGTATCATTTGAAAAAAACTTGACAAACTAGGAGGATATGTAAACGATATTCGTTCTTTTCCATCGTTTTGACATGTGTAAAAAAAATATTGTGACATTTCATTTCTTACAGTATTTTCAAATTGACAATTTTTTATATATCGATTTGGTCTCTTCCAGTCTTTATAATTGAAAAGAAGAGTTATAAGAGATTTTTCAAACCATAAGAAAAAGAAACATTTTTCCTTATCCTCCTTTTTTTTAAGTTTCAATATTTCTAAATTTTCATTTTCTTGATTTCCATCTAGATTTTCATAAACTGTTTTATAGTTATAGTATGTTCGAACTTGGAATTTATCATCCTTATTAATTTTTTCTTTTCCATTGATTTTGCTCTCTTCCATTTCATCGATTTTGTCCAGATCCTCCCTTTCTTCTGAAAAAAGAGAAGGAAAAGGATCTTCTTCGATGGATACCCCTTGGTACTGTTTAGTCCCCCCCCTTTCTTCCGCTTCCGTTTCTGAGGTTCCTTTTAGTTTCTTAGTAAAAATAGGTGCTGGTATTCTCCCTAAATAGTAGACACAGGTAATAAATA